ATATATATAGATTAAGTATATATACAATATATTAAGTATATATACATAAGTACATAGAGTAGACTCATACTTGCTAGTGGCTTATTATTGAATAATAAAATCGATTTACCCAGCAAGTCTAATGTAATGAATTGTTTCAAGACCGAACCTAATTCCTTTTCTTTCATTGAATGAGTTGATTCCCATCAGAATAAAGTTCACTTACACGTGCACCTACCAATTCGACATAAATTTCAAGGTATTTCGTCGAGTCCTGTGATGAAGAAATTATCGAAAATTGTTTGAATTTAGTTCAGGGGACAAGACAGGTAGAATTTCTTCATCACGCTTACTAAATTTATCGTTTGTTAATTTCCTTCATTTATTGTGAGATATTCTTATCTCATCTTAACAATAAATGAATCAATGAATGGAAGAATGAAAGCGAAAGAAGTGGAACTTAACCCCCTTTTTGTTTTGGACCAGCGCCTCCCCGAAAACCCTATACTTTGTATTATTTACACTTTTTTATATTAGACGATATATTAGACGAAATAATATAGATTTCGATACTATATTTATATTCTATATTTTTAGATATTTATATTAGATATTTATATATTATACTATATCTATATTACTATATCTATATTTTATAGATTATACTATATCTATATTACTATATCTATATAGAGATAGAGTAGAGAATGCCCATTCTAAGGAATGATTCAGGAATATGAATCACGAATCAAAAAGTTCTCTGCAATTAGGAAAAGCGGAAAGATTCCTCGGATCTAATCATACCATTGCATTATATTGACAATTTCAAAAAACTGTTCATACTATGATCATAGTATCATGGCGGTTGGGAAAGCAGGCCCCCATCGTCTAGCGGTTCAGGACATCTCTCTTTCAAGGAGGCAGCGGGGATTCGACTTCCCCTGGGGGTAGGGTACTACGAAAGGAAGTTGATCGCGAATTACCAATAGTCCTACAGGTGATTCTTCCTGGGTCGATGCCCGAGCGGTTAATGGGGACGGACTGTAAATTCGTTGGCAATATGTCTACGCTGGTTCAAATCCAGCTCGGCCCACTAATTCGCCAATCTACCACGTATAATCCCCGTGCCCTTCAAAAATACTCGATACGGGGATAAAGATAAAGAATCCAAATTTCTGCTAGATCCCTTATTTCCCTGGGATTGTAGTTCAATTGGTCAGAGCACCGCCCTGTCAAGGCGGAAGCTGCGGGTTCGAGCCCCGTCAGTCCCGACGGATCTACTAAATACATCAATCAATTCGAAAGGGGGCCGGGGGCAGAATTTCATTCCCAAAACAAAAAAGGGTCTTTTTCTTTTCTTTGTGGTAGGAGAAAAACATACGTGGGCGGATTAATACAATTATCGGTAGCATTATAGTAAGCATTCCAAGAAATCCTGGATCCGTTTTTTCGATCGTTCCCGATCCATGGACTAGAAAACTATATGTTTTGGAGAGGGGCACGCATACACAAATGGAATTCACAATAAAAAATGAATTTAACAAAATTCCCCTAAGACAATTAGAAGACTTTTCTAGATTAAACAATTTCTCTTTAGGTTTATGGCTCCGGTTTTGTATAACCTCAATTATAAGTTTAAAAATGGATTGCATTCAAAAATTGCACACTGAGCTTTTAATATATATTCACAGCGCTAATAATCTACGGAAGGGGGTAAAAGACAGATCAATCAAAGATACCAGTCCTCTTAGCAATGGAATAATAAATTACTTTCTTTCTTGTTTTGATTTGTAACTATGTGACTAATGGAAGTGGAAGGGCAATCTGATGATACTTCATCAGATGATTGTACGTAGAGTCGATTATAGAAAAAAAGAACGGAAACAGACGATAAATAAAGGAATTTTGGATTGGGTCCGGAATCCAAGCTGGAATTCGGTATGGATAAAAGAACTTCCTATGTTATACTATTCCATTTTCGACGAGAAATTGATTTGACAACTCAGATATTGTTATTCATGATATTGATCCAATTCAAAACCAGCGAGATTGAGAGGGAATTCATTCATTGAATTTACAGGTGAAAGGTTTATCATCTCTATGGGACTAAATCCCGAGTTATTGCGAAGTAAAAAAAGATTAGATTATGGAAGTAAATATTCTTGCATTTATTGCTACTGCACTATTCATTCTAGTTCCTACCGCCTTTCTACTTATCATTTACGTAAAAACAGTCAGTCAAAATAATTAATATTAATTAATTAATCATTAATTTGAAATTTGAATGAAACTTGACTTCTGAGTTCTTATCAAAAATTTACGAAATAAAATGAAAAGGATTCCAATTTTCGCGTCTTAAATGAAATAAGCGGACTATAATCGGCAGTATTCTAATAGATAGATCGTATGGTAGAAAGAAATAGATGCATCTTTCGACCATATGATCTATTGGTATTATTGTAATGTATAAAGTTGTACTCTAGAATACTAGAATAAAGGTAGGGGATTAATATAGATTAATCTACAATATTATATATGTATGTGGATATCAATCCCATATCATATATGGAATGGACATAGCACCCAATTATTTGCTACACCTATTTGTATTTGTTTGGATCAATCTGAAATAATCGTTTTACTCTTATTCTTATGTCTTATGGTTCTAATTACTAGTTACTCGATTTTTTCTGATTTTCAATACGAATCTCGGTATCTATCAAAAGAAATAAATCAATGAAGGAAAAACGACAGGGGTAGGGGTTTCTATTAATAAAATAAATTCTTATATTAGCAAGCATTCCGAAGAAGTAATTGATTGAACCATCAACAGGAGTTTCATGGGCACTTCTCGGAGTTCGAAAAAGAAGAGTAAACAGGGAAACAAATAAAATAATAATAATATAATAATAAAGAGGTCTGGTCTTCCTTAGTATCCATCTAGAAACCTGGTAAGAGCTCGTTGATTGAAATAAAAAATTTAGGAAAAATTGGATTGGACTAAATTTCCTATCATTTGGATTCCTTTCGAAATACAAAGATAGGAATCAACGAAATATCTCTTTAATGGAAAGAGTATGATTCATATAATACATTACTTCATCCGAATCCAATGGAATTCAAAATGAAGATCTTTTTATTTTCATTTGAAATAGTTCAAAACGCGTTGCAGAACGATCTAGAAAACAATTGATACAATTTGATTTTGATTCCCCAACTCAATGAGTAATACCCCTAGAGTCCACTTCTTCCCCACACTACGAGTGAAAGGGAAAATGTAAAGACTACCATTAAAGCAGCCCAAGCGAGACTTACTATATCCATATGAATTATGTCCCCTTATTTCTATAACTATGAAGGAATTATTCCATCATTCCTCACTAATAATAGTATAGTGGAATCGGGGGTGCAGAGTCAAAAGGGGATTCTGATCGAACACTATTGATAAACCAATTCACTAAATCCACTCATTTTCTAAATTTTATAAAAAAAATTCCTATATGATGATTTCCAATCAGGAAAGATGAAACATAGGCAAAATACGTCGTAACATCTCGAGAAAATGCTCCTAATGGGACGTGTAAGAATAATAAGGCCTATTTTTTTGTTGATCCTCGTTGATCCTCATAAGTAAATAAGTAGTTACTGAAAAGAAATTGTTTCTTTTTTTGCTTTTGCCCTTTACTAGAATTGAAATTCAAAGTGAATTATCCATCCAATCGAATATTGATTGGATACCCAAGGACTGAGAAGTTCTTGGGAGTCCGTCGTATATAAAGTATCTTCTGCTCCCCCACCACTATTGTAATCGAATTCTATTTCCTATCCAGGCTCTCCAATCTAATTCAAGGTCGAGCCATTCGGCACTAGATTAGTAGTACAACGATTAGTGATTAATTAGTGATTAATTAGTAGTAGAAGGGAATCTCGAAGTCTTGATAACCCGTCTACCATTAGAATATTTCCTAGAATATTTCCTTGAATCCTAGATAGGAGGATTTACATAGGAGGATTTACAGAAAACCCCCACCCCAGTCAGATGCTTCGAATCAAACAAATATCAACGGTCCGCTTCTGCTGGGAAATACTTCGGCGAGTTATATCAGCAGAAGTTATATCAGCAGAACAGAAGAAGATATTTCGAGTCTTTTGTTTTGTTGATCAGGCGACACCCGGATTTGAACTGGGGAAAAAGGATTTGCAGTCCCCCGCCTTACCACTCGGCCATGCCGCCAAAATGATAGAAAATCTATGAAATTTTTCCCGCAGTACGGAACTTTCTTTTATTGGATTTGCACCTTGAGTTCCGTTTTTCTTAACTTAGAATCCTTTTCTTTCCTAATCCTAAAAGAAATCCTTCCCACCCTTTGATTGGATTGGATCCACCCATCTCAAAATAGCCAACTTTTCTCACTTTCTATTGAAAAATCAAATGTGGATTTTCATTCGCAAAAGTCCAAATTTATGACAAATTTGAACCATTAACTATTGACTGCTGACTGCGAATGACTGCTAACTGCGAATTCGGGAAGGATTTGAATCTCCAAATTGGATTTTGTTTTCCTAATGACATGAGAAAATACAAATTGATACATCAGTATCCTTCTCAATTTCCATTATAACAACAATTATATAACAACAATTATGAGTCTATGTAAACCCCAGAGCAGAAATTGTTACACAGATATTTATTATTTTATTTATAATTTATTATTTTATTTATATATGTTGATGTTGCCTATAAGCAATTCTCAGAAAATTCTCATATTTCCATTTTGAATTGAATAGAAAATCGAATTTTTTTTTAATAGCTAATAGGGCGCAACCCGTGCTGCCACAAATAACGGCAATACAATAAACAACACACTAAAAGAAAAGACGGTATTAATACCTGCATACATGTTTACTAAATACAACCCTTCGTGTATTTCTATTATATACCTCACAATCGGATTCTACTCAAAAATAAGTAAAGATATCTCTCTTCTCTTCTGCGAATGAATCCTTTTTGAGTAATGAAA